GGGTACTGCAGAACATGTACGAGCCCCCTCTAATGGAAAAATTCAATTCAATGAAAATTTGGTTCATCCGACACGTACACGTCATGGACATCCCGCTTTTCTATGTTCTATAGATTTGTATGTAACTATTGAAAGTGAAGATATTCTTCATAATGTGACTATTCCATCTAAAAGTTTTCTGTTAGTTCAAAATGATCAATATGTAGAATCAGAACAAGTAATTGCTGAGATTCGCGCGGGAACACCCACTTTTAATTTTAAAGAGAGAGTTAGAAAACATATTTATTCTGACTCAGAAGGAGAAATGCATTGGAGTACCGATGTGTATCATGCGCCTGAATTTACATATGGTAATGTTCATCTCTTACCAAAAGCAAGTCATTTATGGATATTATCAGGAGGGCCGTGCAGATCCAGTCTAGACTCCCTTTCGCTCCACAAGGATCAAGATCAAACGAGCGCCCATTATCTTTCTGTCAAACGAGGATCTATTTCGAATCCCTCGTTGACTAATGATCAAGTGAGACATAAATTTTGTAGTTCGGGTTTTTCTGGTAAAAAGGAAGATAGGAGTCTTGATTATTCAGAATTTAATCGAATCATATGGGTTGGTAATTCTAATCTTATAGATCTTGCCATTCTCCACGAGAATTCGGATTTATTGGCAAAGAGGCGAAGAAATCGATTCACCATTCCCCTCCAATGGATTCATCAAGAACGAGAGAAAGAACGAATCTACCCTTCAGGTATTTTGATTGACATACCTATAAATGGTATTTTCCGTAGAAAAAGTATTCTTGCTTATTTCGATGATTCTCGATACAGCAGAAAGGGCTCGGGAATTACTAAATATGGGGCTCTAGAAGGGCATTCAATCGTCAAAAAGGAAGATTTGATTGAGTATCGAGGAGTCAAGGAATTTAGGCCAAAATACCAAAAGCAAATGAAAGTAGATCGCTTTTTTTTCATTCCTGAGGAAGTACATCTCTTACCTGGATCTTCTACCATAATGGTACGGAATAACAGTATTATTGGGATGGATACACAAATCACTTTAAATACAAGAAGTCGAGTAGGCGGGTTAGTCCGAGTGGAAAGAAAAAAAAAAAGGATTGAACTGAAAATATTTTCTGGAGATATCCATTTTCCCGGAGAGACAGATAAGATATCCCGACACAGTGGCATCTTGATACCTCCAGGAATAGGAAAAAAAAATGACAAGGCATCCAAAAAATGGAAAAATTGGATCTATGTCCAACGGATCACACCCACCAAGAAAAAGTATTTTGTTTTGGTTCGACCTGTAGTCACATATGAAATAACGGACGGTATAAATTTAGCAAGGCTTTTTCCCCCGGATCTGCTGCAAGAAAGGAATAATTTGCAACTTCAAGTTATCAATTATATTCTTTATGGAAACGGCAAACCAGTTCGGGGAATTTCTGACACGAGTATTCAATTAGTTCGGACTTGTTTAATATTGAATTGGGAGCAAGACAAAAAAAGTTCTTCTATCGAAGAGGCTCGTTCTTCCTTTGTTGAAATAAGGACAAATGATTTGATGCGAGATTTTCTAAGAATTGATTTAGTCAAATCCTCTATTTCGTATACTCGAAAAAGAAATGACCTCTCAGATTCCGGATTGATCCCTGATAATGAATCAGGGCGCACCAATATCAATCCATTTTCTTCCACTTTTTTGTATTCCAAGACAAAGATTCAACAACCCCTTAACAAAAATCACGGAACTACTCATACGTTATTGAATAGAAATAAGGACTGCCAATTTTTGATAATTTTGTCATCATCTAACTGTTTTCGAATGGGTCCATTCAATGATGTAAAATCATTCAATGTGATAAAAAAATCAATTAATAAAAATTCCCTAATGCCAATTAGGAATTTGTTGGGCCCTTTAGGAATAGCTTTTAAAATTGCGAATTTTTATTCATTTTCCTGTTTGATAACTTATAATCAGATCCCAGTAACTAAATATTTACAATTTGACAATTTAAAGCAGACTTTTCAAGTACTTCTTAAATATTATTTACTGGATGAAAATAGGAAAATTTATAATCCCGATCCATGTAGTAAGATCTTTTTGAATCCAGTAAATTTGAATTGGTATTTTCTCCATCACAATTATTGTGAAAGGGTATCTACAAAAAGAACTCTTGGACAGTTTATTTGTGAAAATGTATGTATAGACAAAAATGGACCACACCTAAAATCAGGTCAAGTTCTAATTGTTCAAGTTGACTCTGTAGTAATACGATCGGCTAAGCCCTATTTGGCCACTCCAGGAGCAACGGTTCGTGGCCATTATGGAGAAATCTTTTATGAAGGAGATACGTTAATTACATTTATATATGAAAAATCGAGATCTGGTGATATAACGCAGGGTCTTCCAAAAGTCGAACAGGTGTTAGAAGTGCGTTCAATTGAGTCAATATCGATGAATCTAGAAAAGAGAGTTGAGGGTTGGAACGAATGTATAACA